GGGTTCTTTTGTGCAGAATAAGAAACAGCGGGTCAATCTTTGAAAATTTCATTGTAAATGTAGTAAATGTGAAATACTCATACAAATACAAATGGTGGAGAGATCAAGAAGATGCAGCAGGATCGTTTATCTGATTGGTTAGTCAAGCATGAGCTAGTTCATAGATCTTTGGGCTTCGATTGCCGAGGAATAGAGACTTTACAAATAAAAACCGAGGATTGGTACTCCATTGCTGTCATTTCATATGTATATGGTTACAATTATTTACGCTCCCAGTGTGCCTATGATGTAGCACCAGGCGGATTTTTAGCTAGTGTGTATCATCTTACGAGAATACAATATGGTGTAGATAAACCAGAAGAAGTATGCATAAAAGTATTTGTCCCAAGGAATAATCCTAGAATCTCGTCTGTTTTCTGGATTTGGAAAAGTGCTGATTTTCAAGAACGCGAATCTTATGATATGTTGGGAATCTCTTATGATAATCATCCACGCCTTAAACGTATCTTGATGCCTGAAAGTTGGATAGGCTGGCCCTTACGTAAGGACTATATTACCCCAAATTTCTATGAAATACAAGATGCTCATTGAATGATAAGGAAACTAATGTTCACTTATACAACACAACTCCAGATTTCATTCAAGTCAAGGAATATTTTTACGTTCTGTTCTAGATGAAACAGAGTAACTGGACTCTAATTCGTATTATGGATAGGCCTAAAAAAGGCTTCATTGCTATTCCTGAATTTGGAAAAGATAATATCTATTTTGTATGAGCAGAAACAAAAAGATGAATCAAAAGAGTTCTGCACCATGAACTTTGTACCGCGCACATCACTTAGACAGACCTCGGAAAGTAACGTAAGCAAGAGTGAAGAAATAGAATAAATATAAAAGAAAAAGCGAAATTCCGAAATAAAAAGGGATTGAATTTTATTTGTACTGTGTCTGAAATGCATCCTGTCTATTCCTATTCTTCAACCCCTCTATACTTTTTTTAAGTTTTTTTAAAACTTTTTTATTTTTTTTTTTGATTTGATATATATATATATATGAAGACTTAGCACTCTTTTTGAGTGAGAGAAAGCACAATATGAACAAAGAAGAAAGAAAAAAAAAAAGAAACAAAAAAAAGGGAACATAATCCCACTTTAGTTCTTTACCATAACCATACATATATTTTTTACCCATCTCTAAAAATGGAGGTATATATCTATACGCTAGATGAATAAGTATGTATCATGCTCTTGACTATTAACGAATATATATCCTGATCTGTCTCGATTAATTTGTATGAATATCTATCCGATATATTATTCATGTGTCAGGAACCAGATTTGAACTGGTGACACGAGGATTTTCAGTCCTCTGCTCTACCAACTGAGCTATCCCGACCATTTCCCGTGCATTATCCTAGTAGAGTACTTGTATCTATGTCAATTAAAGGGACTAAATCTAAATAAAGTAAAGTATTAAATAAAGTAAAGTATTAAAAAATTTTATCTAATAAATGTAAGGATAATGATATGGAATGTGAATGATTCAATAATAGAGATTCCTTGCCCATATATGTTCATTTGTACAGGTATCGTATCTATCCAAATTGGGATAAGATCCAAAGATTTCTCCTCGGATCCATTTGTGAAAGAGTAGAGTGAATGAGAAAGAAAGATAGCTAATTTTGTTTGAACCACTGATGAAAAAAAGAGGATAAATAGTTAGGAAGTAAAATGGACTTTTTGTTGGGGATAGAGGGACTTGAACCCTCACGATTTCTAAAGTCGACGGATTTTCCTCTTACTATAAATTTCATTGTTGTCGGTATTGACATGTAGAACGGGACTCTCTCTTTATTCTCGTCCGATTAATCAGTTTTTCAAAAGATCTATCAAACTCTGGAATGAATGATTTGATCACTGAATATTCGATTCTTCCTTCAACTTCGATTGGAATGGATTCACAATAACTCTGAATTTTTTCTTTCATATATATATATATATATTCGATAGATTCGGGTCGTGATTAATCGTTTGATATGTTAGTATGTATACGTACGTATTAGATATATTATATAGGGCCATCCTTTCTGTAATTTCGATAGAGGAATTCCAGCTACCAACACAACGTAGTCAACTCCATTCGTTAGAACAGCTTCCATTGAGTCTCTGCACCTATCCTTTTTTTATTCTAGTTTTATAAACCCTTGTTTTCTCAAAATAAAGATTTGGCTCAGGATTGCCCATTTTTAATTCCAGGGTTTCTCTGAATTTGGAAGTTACCACTTAGTAGGTTTCCATACCAAGGCTCAATCCAATCAAGTCCGTAGCGTCTACCAATTTCGCCATATCCCCTTTTGATTTGAGACCAAGATCCAGTTGGAATTCCACCCATCTCTTTCATTTATTTTGGAACCGTTGAATTCATTAGATAATGATTCCCATATCGAAAAAGTGTATGCTGCTATTTGATTTTTTTGGCGATCCCCTATCAGTTTATTTCTATTGGATAAACCTTGTTTCAATCAGAAATGATTCTATCATTGATGTATCCGCAATTCAATATGGATAGATATATCCCATATATATATGTTTCTCCCTCCCTTTCTTTTTTACAGTGCGATTTGGAATACTGGAACGGTCGATATTCATTCTTCTTTTTTTTTCGTCCTATCTCTTCCTTTTCCGAATGAAACCAGAAGAATGTCTCATTCTAATTTGGATTGTATCTTTATCCTTATCAACCATGAATATGAACTATATAGTTCATATTAAATTAATAGCTAATAGCCCTAAGCTAAGATCCAGCAGTTTCCTGAATTCCTATACACTATTTCTATTTGTTATACTATTTCTATTTCTGTTATGTGAGCCCGCTTAGCTCAGAGGTTAGAGCATCGCATTTGTAATGCGATGGTCATCGGTTCGATTCCGATAGCTGGCTTTTTTTTCTCTATCGATTTTTCCATGATTGATAATCTCTCCTTTTCTCAAAATGTTGGATCACCGATCTATTATGTCGTGGTAACTTGTAACTATGAATAAAAAATGGATTGGAGCAATTAGATCTCTACAGAACAAATCATAAAACGGAGCCTCAACTTCCTATATATACATATACAAAAAATCCGGATATTAATAGAATTCATTTCATTCTACTTTGTAATACTTCAGTAAATTTAGCTTTGCTTTGTTTATCCTTTAGTTCAGTCTTAATTTCAGATTTATTCTGTAAAATGAAATTTCAATAAAATAAAAAAAGGAGTCTTTATGTCTCGTTATCGAGGACCTCGTTTCAAAAAAATACGCCGTCTGGGGACTTTACCAGGACTAACTAGTAAAAGACCTAAATCCGGAAGTGATCTTAAAACCCAATTGCGTTCTGGGAAAAGATCGCAATATCGTATTCGTCTAGAAGAAAAACAGAAATTGCGTTTTCATTATGGTCTGACGGAGCGACAATTAGTTAGATATGTACATATCGCTGGAAAAGCCAAAGGGTCAACAGGTCAGGTTTTACTACAACTACTTGAGATGCGTTTGGATAACATCCTTTTTCGATTGGGTATGGCTTCGACCATTCCTGGAGCTAGGCAATTAGTTAACCATAGACATATTTTAGTTAATGGTCGTATAGTGGATATACCAAGTTATCGTTGCAAACCCCGAGATATTATTACTACGAAGGATAAACAAAGATCGAAAGCTCTGATTCAAAATTATATTGCTTCACCCCCCCCCGAGGAATTGCCAAAACATTTGACTATTGACTCATTCCAATATAAAGGATTAGTAAATCAAATAATAGATAGTAAATGGATCGGTTTGAAAATAAATGAGTTGTTAGTCGTAGAATATTATTCCCGCCAGACTTGAACCTAACGAAAATAACAAAGAAAGATTCAGAGAATTTTGCCCTCTTTTCGACGAAGTAAATAGATCTAAGGGCCTTGATCCGCATTTTTCTCATTCACGTATTACAAATAGATCAGCAGTAGGATTTTTTTTTTCTTTTTTGTTCTTTCCGATATTTGTATTTTACGTACCGCAGTAATGTAATTAGGAATAGAGGATTTCTGGAATAGAGAATTTCTATCAAATAAAAGTCTTATTGCTGGAATAATGGTATCAGTTGTTATTTGATTTGATACATTGTGGTCGGTCACGTTGGTGAATTAACAGAAACGGAAAGAGAGGGATTCGAACCCTCGGTAAACAAAAGCCTACATAGCAGTTCCAATGCTACGCCTTGAACCACTCGGCCATCTCTCCTACATAATCTTATTATTGACCAGAAACCGAGTGAATAGCGAGTCATTCATATTATTGCAGTACAGGTATGACCGATCAATGGTTCCATAGGAATAATTCCTTTCAAATTTCCTATTTCTCAACACCAACTTCTCTCATCAGCTACCCCATGGATCTATTACAAATTCATGAATCGTCCCATGGATTTTTATTTCCATTGTATGGCATGACGTATACACGTCATGTAAACAAAACGGATGGTTACTCTACTCTATTTTATCATGGAATGATTATTCTTTTTCCTCTTTGGATCATAACCAAATAAAAACTTCTCGAGTTATCAAAATCCGTAGTAAAAGAAAGTCCTTGGTTATTCAACTTAGATGAAATCTTAGATGAAATAGTAATAGTTCCGTTCATTGGTATACTACGAAATTGTAATGAAATCCAATCTGATTCAAATATTTCATATCTCTCCTTGTCCAAACAAAATGGGACAATTTGAGCGGAAGGTCCACATTTTTAGAATTAGTCTGTTTTATGTTATTTCGTATTGTACAATTCCTTTGTTTGTGGGATCATTTTCCCCGAAGGGTAATGAAAAGAATTCTAATTATAGATTATAGAAAGGATTGCTAATTATGCCTAGATCTCGGATAAATGTAAATTTTATTGATAAGACCTCTTCAATTGTAGCCAATATTCTATTACGAATAATTCCGACAACTTCAGGAGAAAAAAAGGCATTTACCT